TTCATGCATTTCGGTTAAAAGACCCGAAGTAGCAAAACCTTGGGTAAAAATAACACTTGGTGCAATTATTGTGCTTAAATAATTTTTAAGCTTTTTAAAACCAAAACCTGGAACTATATGAAAAATGGAAAAACCCCATGAAAGAAAGATTACTGATTCATATAAATCACTTAATGGTAAATGACCCGAAAAAATCCAACGAGTAGCTAATAATCCTGTTATACAGAAAAAAGTGACTATCATGCCTTTTTCGGACGAATCATATAGTACTACGATCTCATTGACTAATAAGGTTATCAAACGAATTGCAATTACGATTGATACGACCGAAAACGATATATGAGTTAATATATGCTCTAAAGTTGAAAATATCATATAAAAAAATGAATAAAAAAAAAAAAGATCTCCTAATTATATGAACGTAAATCGGGAATTGAATTCATTATAGGACTTACTCTTTTAGAAAAGAAGATGCCATGCCGCCACTCGGACTCGAACCGAGATGCTCTAGCACTGCTTCCTAAGAGCAGCGTGTCTACCGATTTCACCATGGCGGCTTGCTCGAAATCATAATAACCGATTTTTAGTCAATCGTCGAGATTGAAAGAGTCGATTCAAATGCAATATTTGTTTACTAAATTGAATATTTAGTAAACAAATATTGCATTTGAGAAACGGAAACATTAAAGAATTTTAATTAAAAAAAGCCAATTCGAAAATGGGGTCAATCTTATATTGAACAGTTCAAAACATTAGCAAATAGAAATTTTTACTTCTATCTTATCTCATTTTTTTTAGTTTGGATAAAAATATCTATAAAATATAGAAATATAAGAGAGCAAAAAACCAATAATTATAAAAGAATTTCAATATATATATACGAAACTTTTCTTTGAAATTAGACTATTCTTTGAGTCCAGCTAATTCAGATTATTCCAATGTTTGTATTTGTTGCACAAAAAAACTTTTTGAGTTCCCCGTAGAAAGAGATTTCGCTAACGAAAAAGCTTTCAATGCTGCCCAATATCCCTTCTCCTTCCAAATTGTTTTCCGAATCCTTTTTTTTGATATAGAAGTGCGTTTTTTTGGAGCTGCCATTCAAAAATTAGACTAGTTTATTCATTGCTCTAGTTGGATGTGAAAGACATCTATTGTTCAAAATGAATTATTCTTTAATTAGCCATATATCTATCTTATCTATTTGTTTTTCTAAATTATGCTATTCTACTCCTTTTCATAAAAGATGTGGATATGTAAAAATCACATAGTCTTTTTTTTGTTCCTAGTAATCTTTTATGTAATTCTTACAAAAAAAGACTTTTTATATCTTATATCTTGGTCTATTTTCGTCGTATTGCATTTATACATGGAATAAAATACATCGAAAAAGTTAAAGAACCCAACCCTTATCTTTATCCTGTTTACTTGGTCGTTTAAAAGATACATGATTTTTAAAAATCATGTATCTTAATTCCTTTTTTCTATCTAAAGTAAACTGTTGAATATCCTAACCTTTTTTACAAATTTTTTCCAAAGCAAAGATAGATGTCTTTTTTTTTTTTGGAATCGAAAATAATCAATTAGTGCCAAAACGAATTAATGATTCAGAATCAAAACCTACAAAAAAATGCTTATTTTTTTGAGTCATATGGATTGTTTTATGATTCATATCAAAATAAACTAATGTTTTTAGTTTTGGTGTAATTATTTATCCTCCCTCTCTGGATATAAATTATTGTATAATAATAATTTCCAATTTATATTCTCTTAATATTACTAACTAAAAAAAAGGAAAAAAGAGTTTCTTTTTCACTAGTAATTTGGTCATATCATTTGACCCATTTGCACTTCGTACTTTCAACTATTGGAAATATTGGACAAAAAATCAGAATAATTAACAATAGAAAATTCTATTTCTATCTTAATCTTAATTTTTTTATTAACTGAACCCTTTCAAAAGAGATAAAATTGGCGAATAAAATAAGAAACAAAACTCATTAAGAATTAAGAATCCATTTTTTTCTTTTTTTTTTTTTGTATGGAATATACACATCAATATTCATGGATCATACCTTTCATTCCACTTCCAGTTCCTATGTTAATAGGAGTGGGACTTCTCCTTTTTCCCACGGCAACAAAAAATATTCGCCGTATGTGGGCTTTTCCTAGTGTTTTATTTTTAAGTATAGTCATGATTTTTTCGGTGGATCTGTCTATTCATCAAATCAATAACAGTTCTATCTATCAATATGTATGGTCTTGGACTATAAATAATGATCTTTCTTTAGAGTTTGGCTACTTGATCGATTCACTTACCTCTATTATGTTAATATTAATCACTACTGTTGGAATTCTGGTTCTTATTTATAGTGACAATTATATGTCTCATGATGAAGGATATTTGAGATTTTTTGCTTATATGAGTTTTTTTAATACTTCAATGTTGGGATTGGTTACTAGTTCTAATTTGATACAAATTTATATTTTTTGGGAATTGGTT